TTCTAGTCTCTAGTCTAGTTACTTCGTTCCCTATTTCTTTTCTACTCGTGGGATCCTAAGGAAAATAATTTTGTTTCTACCGAGCTGAAACAAGAAGCCGAGGGTTCTAGTAAACCAAAACCATCATTTTCTAGCTATTTGGCTTCAATCTCCCCCTTTTTCAGCGCAAAAATTGAAGATTTAGTTACGATTGAAAGTTTTGTACTATCATCCATAGATCCTTTATTCATACTCATTCAATTGGAAAAATTGAACCAATCAAGAAAATTATGCTTCTCGACTCCATAATCCAAATTTTTTATTAAGATTCTGATTGCCTTTTGGATAGAAATCGTGAGAATGTATATTCTTTCCTCAAATGTCCTATTGAGGGGGAAAGGATTAAATCTTTTTAAGAAATAAAGTTTTTGATCGGAATATGAAAAAAACGGAAAGACCCCTTAACTATTTAAGTTGTTAATAGAACGAATCACACTTTTACCACTAAACTATACCCGCTACATATTCATTATTGGATATGAATGGACTATTTGTCCAACAAAGTAATCAGACGTAGTCAAGATAGCATCAGAATCATGAAAATTCCAGCATTAACACGTATTTTGTTCTGCTGCGGCGCGGGATTGAAAAAAAAGAATAGGTGAATAGCAAAAAGTTTAGTCAAATTTAAATAATTTAAATAGTGTACTAAAGTTTTAAGTATTCTTTTTTTTGAAACTTCCCTTCACTTGAACCGCCAGATTTTCTGAATTCGGGTAAATTGGGCCTCAAACTTTCAAGCTTGTCCTTTGCTTTGAACAAGTAAAAGATTTAAAATCTTAGAAATATGTGTTTTCTATTTGAGATTCTTTCTCTTATAAGATTTCTAAGATCTATTTCTTTTCTTTCTTAATACTTCCTTCTTATTAAGATTTCTTAAGTGAATTAGAATTATTCAGATGAATATAATACTGAACTTCAACTTTCATTTATAATGAAATTCGTTTTTCATTAATGAATTTCTGAATCTTATACTTAAGAATAAGAAAAGAAAGACGAAAAATAGTAAAAATAGTAGTACTATATTACATTACTATTATACTCTAATACTATTACTAGATATTACTAGAACAGAACACTTTTACTATAAAGACTAAATATTCTAATTTAGACTCTAATTTACTAGAATTACTTAGAAGATACTAAGAATAGATATAGAATCTCTAACATTTTAGATTTCAATTTCATATTTCAATATAGAATATATCATATTCATATTAAGATAGAATTATAGAATATATAGAATATTCTATATTAATCTAGATATAGAGAATTTCTTAAAGAATTTCTAAGATAATCTATCTATTAGAATCTTATCTAATTTCTAAGAATTAGGAAGTACTGGCCCGGCCAGTACTTATACTTAACCAGGCCGGGGAAATGAACCTTTTGTACAAAATCAAAGAAGTAAGGTATTCTTTCTATTGGAGAAATCTGTTTCGAAGAAAATAAAAATGGTTCTCAATCTTCACTTCACGTGTGAAATCACATGAGAGATTTCCAATTTGGAATGGGGAGAGATGGCTGAGTGGACTAAAGCGTCGGATTGCTAATCCGTTGTACGAATTATTCGTACCGAGGGTTCGAATCCCTCTCTCTCCGACCCCCCTGATAACTTGAGATTTTAGAATCGGAAGAAATTTCGATTATTTTCTTTTATGAATCTTTTCTCTTTATCTAGCATCTATTCCATTTATTTCTACATTTACCTATGAAATACCTATGAAAAAAAAGTAAAAACGAATCTCATCTCTTTTTTTATTCTTCACGCCCAGGATTACGCCCCGGATCATTAGATAAGAATCCGAAGATGAAGAGAGAAACAAAGAATATTACTACTGTGTAAACGAATAGTTTAAGAGTAAGCATTACAAATCTCCAAGATAAGATCTTTTTTTTTTAAGGAAATAGATCGCCTATTTTACGACACACACTATACACTATACATTATTTTGATATGACGCTCTAAAGATGAAAAAAGAAGGAAGTTTTTTTTCAATTTATTTTTACGAATTTCTTTCTAATGTAATATTCTAATGTAATAAGATTCGTATTTTTTCATTACCAAAGATTTCTTGCCATATCCATATCTATAATTAGATATTGTATGGAATCTTATAAAGGAAAGGTCAGAACAAAAGAAGAAATAAGTTGATTAGCTGATTAAAGATCATCGCCCCCTTCCCTTATTCACCCTTATTCAATTTCAATATAATATACAATAGAAAATATCAGAATTTCGCTTTTTGAATCGAGGGTTCCTAATTTCCAGACTTATCTGAATCTTATTTCTGATCTTATTTATTTTAAGAAGAAAAATCTCATCTTTTTTTTTATCGAAGAAATTCTGAATTGAATCGAGATTTTCTTTTTATCGAAAACTTACAGCAGCTTGCCAAACAAAGGCTAAGAGAAAAAAGAGTAAAGGGATAATCGGCATAACGTCTACGATTGGATTGAAAAAGGCATAAGCCTCGGGCAATTTGGCGAAGAAAAAACTACTCGAATAAAGGGTAGAATTAAGACAGATACAGATTAAACTAAAGATATTAAACATAACAAATATTCTTTTCTTGTTCTTAAAGATTAAAATGAAATTGAAATGATAAGAAATTATCAGATTGGATTGAGTTGTTTTTCTGAGGGATTTTTTAAAAGAAAAAAGCAGATAAAAGAAAGAAATTCTGATTTTTCTTTGACTTCTCCCCAATCAAGAATCCTTCCTTACATTATCCAATCAAATAAGAATACAAGGAATTCTATTTTCATACAATATCTTAATTGAATTCTAAGTAATGATCAATTAATCTATATCTATTGTGTTGAATCCCAGCGACAACATGTCCTATATTTCTTTTGGTTGGTTATTGACGAATAACCAATATTTAGCTTAGTTTTTCTTAGACCAAATCAAAATGGGGCGTGGCCAAGCGGTAAGGCAACGGGTTTTGGTCCCGTTACTCGGAGGTTCGAATCCTTTCGTCCCAGATCGTTTGCATCAGAAACGAAGGATTCTTCTCTAATTGAAATTGAAAATGGAAATTGAATTCAACAATTTTATGTTTCATGTTGGATACACTGAATTCTAAGATTTCTTATTAGAATCATATCTTTTTTTTTTTACTTTTTTACTAAAGTATTTTATTCTTAAATATTCGTGATTATTTTCGTTAACGATTCTTTGTTTTCTATGATGGAGATGGAGATGATGATGGAGATGGAGATGGATGCCAAAAGATCAGAATCCTCGGATTCTGATTTTCTCTTTGATCTTACCTTACACGAGACTTTTTCTACTCCATAATAATGAAAACAAAGAAACTTTATTCTCAAACTAGCTCTCTGATTTAAATGAAATGAAAATCAGATTCAATTGGAGATGGTAAATAATAAGTAAATAATAATATTATAATCATGAAATCATATTTCATAAATAAAAAATGAGAAAATAATCATACTTCATGATTAATATTCATATTAGAATATATTAATACATAAATTTAATACATAAATACATAATTCTTACATAAGAATATATATTCTATAATCTTATTAATAAGATTATCTTATTATTCTATAATTGAATATTTATGAATATTGAAATGAAATATTTAGTTTAGTATAGTTATTAGTTAGTATAGTATTTAGTGAAAGTGGCTAAAAACTTTTATCCATTCATGGGGATTTCTTTTTCATTTGAATGAAATGAAAGTCAAAGGCTTTTTTTGAGGTTTCTAATTTCTTTTCTTTTTTGAAAAGGAAAAGAAGGATCTTTTATGATGGACAATCTCGAAAGATTTGTTGAAGATGTAAATAAGTTTGCTTAAAACTTATTTGTTTTTTTCATGTGATATTATTCATATGAGAAAATCTGGGGTAATTTGAAGTGAAATCTCCGGATAAACACTTCTTTTTCAGTGTAGATTCTTATGTATCGGTTCAACCAATGACTATTCATTATTCCATATTGAATCAATTGCATACGGTTCCAATTTCAAATAAAATCAAAATTATAGGGATGTTATGGTAAAACTTCGTTTGAAACGATGTGGTAGAAAGCAACGTGCGACTTGAAGGACATGATTGGATGTGGATTCTGACATCCACCATTTTCTATACGAATGAAGATGCTCTTGTCTCGACATAGTTTGTTCTGCTAGGAACCTAATTGGATTTGTCTTGGGTTGCTAAATAAAGATACTAATGGTATAGAAAGGTATAGCATATGATGGAGCTCGAGCAAAAATGATTGATTCATTTATCGGGGGAATAATCTAGGGTTAGTGACAATCAATAAGTTAGACCAACTTTGTAAATAGATCATCAATATAGAAATATAGATAAACGGAGAGGTTCAAATTTGAACAAGTTTTTGAAATGAAAAAGAAATCAAATTTGTTGAAATTTTCAAACTGTTTCGATCAAGAGTGTATCACAAAGGAATCAATCGTTCGTATTATTTTTCCCTTTTCCATAGAAAAAACAAAAGGTATGTTGCTGCCTTTTTGAAAAGGAGTAAGGATCACCGAAGTAATGTCTAAACCTAATGATTTCACAAAGCGCAAAGCAAAGACAACAAATTCCGGAACAAGGAAACACTATTTTTACTAGTCTCAACAATTGGATCAGAATGATAAAAAAAAAAAAGAGATCCGAAAGGAGACAAAAAAAGAGGTTAGAGACAGCTCAAGAAATTCTAAGGATTTCCTTTCAAACTCTTTCAAAACTACCCAACTTGAGTTAGGAGTACGAATGAATTTTCTTTTCTTTTTCTGTAAAGAAGGAAAAAAGGCTCAAATTACAGTCTAATTCTTTATGGATCCATTTTTATTCCTATCTATCTATATAGATAGAAATAAAAATTCTAGAAATTAGAATCATTTTTTCTTGAGCCGTATGAGGAGAAAACCTCCTATACGTTTCTAGGGGGGCATTTTTTATTTACATCTATCCCAATGAGCCATCTATCGAATCGTTGCAATTGATGTTCGATCCCGAAGAGAAGGAAGAGATCTTCGAAAAGTGGGTTTTTATGATCCGATAAAGAATCAAACTTATTCAAATGTTCCTGCTATTTTATATTTCCTTGAAAAAGGTGCTCAACCCACAGGAACTGTTTATGATATTTTAAGGAAGGCAGAATTCTTTAAAGAATTTCGAGTTTCTTTTGATAAAAAAGAAAGTAAAAAAAAGAATCGTGAATAAAAAAAGGATAGGGTAACTAACTTTGTGTAATTCTTTATTCAAAGTTTCTTGTTTTTTTGTTCTATTCATACTTATTTTATTCTTCTTTTTCTTATTCGTATTTTTTTCTTGCTTCTTTTTGTCGAACCCCCCAACAAGGGGGGTTCTTCTTGTATTTGTATTGTACCTTTCTTTTTTTGATTAAAGAAAGCCGCTATTTTTTCTATCTTTACCTTTTCCTTAATTCCTTATTCTTTTTCCGCTCAAAGTTCTTATTTATTCTTTATGTTGTGCTAATCCAACACAAATTTCTATATAATTTATTGAAATTTGTTTTCTAAAAAGTCCATTCATATTGACAATGGTGTCTCAAACAAATATAATTTGATCGTATATAAATAGATCTTTTTATCCCCATTCCCTTATTGGATCTTTCCTTCACTTTAGTAAAATTAGTAAAATGGATGAGTTTGCTGGATTTTTTTTATTTCGATCATATCTACACCTCATATTGATCCGGGTTGCTAACTCAACGGTAGAGTACTCGGCTTTTAATTGCGACTATGATCTTTTACACATTTGGATGAAGGAATTCGTCTAGACTATTGGTAAAGTTTATAAGACCGCGACTGATCCTGAAAGGTAATGAATGGAAAAAAAAGCATGTCGTAAACAGAATAGAAAAAAGAATAATATAATCATAGAAAAATAAGATTTCTAGTACTCATAATAGAAATAGAACGAGAATTTTTCTTTTTATAACAATTTTTAAGTTCAGTAAAGTATTTCGGGTCTAGTGAATAAATGGATAGAGCCTTATGGCTCCAATTCGAGTAAGACAAAAAAGAAACGAGCTTCCTTTCTTAATTTGAATGATTACCCGATCGAATTACTAATTATACGTTAAAAATAGATTAGTGCCTGATGTGGGAAAAGGTTCTCTTGTAAATTGTGAGTGGACCATTGATTCTTTTTTTTTATGAATCCTAATTATTCTTTATTGTGGATTGGAGACGGATGTGTAGAAGAAATAGTATAGTGATAAAAAAAGAATCTTTTCCAAAGTCAAAAGAGTGATTGGGTTGCGAAAATAAAAGATTTTTACCCCTTTTTCTTATTGTTATTTTCTATTTTCTTTCTTTTATTGTTATTCTAGTTATATTAACAAGGAAAAGAAAACCAAATTGGATAGAAAGGGAAAGGAAAAAGATCTGTAGATTGGGCTCTCTGTCTCCGGGGTATATATTCTTTTTTTGTTCTTACTTTTATATAATCTTTTACTTCTTAAATTCTCATTATGTTTTTTACATCAAAGTACAGTATAAAAGTATATATATTAATAATAGACTATATTATTAGTATTAGAATTATTTCTTAGAATAATAGAAGAATTTATTCTTCTATTGCATACGCCGTTCTGACCATATTGCACTATGTATCATTTCATAACACAAGAAGTGCCTCTCTTTTTTGGTTACATTAGAAATGTATTTCAATAGCAGAATTACAAATTACAAGGATATTTATATTGAAAAAAGATATATTTCGGCAACAAAACTTCCTATATCCGCTACTCCTTCAGGAGTATATTTACTCACTTGCTCATTATCATAGCTTAAATAGTTTGATTTTTTACGAACCTGTGGAATTTCTAGGTTATGACAGTAAATTTAGTTTAGTACTTGTGAAACGTTTAATTATTCGAATGTATCAACAGAAATCTTTGATTTCTTCGGTGAATTATTCTAACCAAAATGGATCTTGGGAGCACAAGAATTCTTTTTCTTCTCATTTTTCTTCGCAAATGGTATCAGAAGGTTTTGGAGTCATTCTGGAAATTCCATTCTCGTCGCAATTAGTATCTTCCCTTGAAGAAAAAAGAATACCAAAATCTCAGAATTTACGATCTATTCATTCAATATTTCCCTTTTTAGAGGATAAATTATCGCATTTAAATTATGTGTCAGATCTACTAATACCCCATCCCATCCATCTGGAAATCTTGGTTCAAATCCTTCAATGTTGGATCAAAGATGTTCCTTCTTTGCATTTATTGCGATTGTTTTTCCACGAATATCATAATTTGAATAGTCTCTTTACTTCAAAGAAATCCATTTACGTATTTTCAAAAAGAAAGAAAAGATTCTTTTGGTTCCTACATAATTCTTATGTATATGAATGCGAATATCTATTCCTGTTTCTTCGTAAACAGTCTTCTTATTTACGATCAATATCTTCTGGAGTCTTTCTTGAGCGAACACATTTCTATGGAAAAAT